GTCTTCTTTTGTTCGAAAAAGGGGATCCACGATATATGCCTGTCCGCAAATTAGGCTTATCTAAAAGAGTAGTTGATGTACTTTTTGATGAAGAAAGGCTTATTTTTCTTAATCAATTAATAATAATGGTAATCTACACTCGCGAGGACCTCCTAGAAATAGAAGGTTTGGAGGAGAAAGATAAAGAGGAAATTGTCAGAAAAATAGACGAATTTGTTAATAATTCATGGGCTTTAACGGCCTTATTCTATTGTCACTTTGATAGACTGAAAGTGAAACCATGGTGGTGTAGATTGATAGTCTATATCTCTAGAAAAAGAAAAGACCCGGCTTTTCTCTTTATTTCAGAATTGAGGTTATCTACCCGAATAACTAGTTTCCTCATGGAAGAAAAGATCTATACTATCGAGGATCTTCTAATCATTATAAAAGATACTCACAGTTCCAAGTGGAAGAGACTTCTACAATCAGAAGATTTGGCATATTTCGATTTCCTCGAGATCTATGGAACCGTACACTATTTTCTTCATTGTTAAAGACAGACAGTCTCCGGGCGAATATGAAGCGCCTGGGTACAGGTGGAATGAAAGAGAATTTCGAATCCGCTTTATATACGAACAAAAAAGCTATAAGTCAGGTCAAGTAAGTCAGAATATTCATTACAATATTCTCGGGACCTATCGTATATAAATAAATAAATGAAAATCGTATATAAAGAAATTCGAAATAAAGAAATATATCTCTATCTTATACTTAGGAGACGAACAAGGAAGCTATAAGTCAGAATATTCATTACATTACAATATTAATCTATATATATACAATAAGATAGAGAATCAGATATTTCTATAGACGTAGTAGAGGGTCCCATTAGCATGCATCCAGTAGGAATTGAACCTACGAACTCTCCAATTATGAGTTGGGCGCTTTAACCATTCAGCCATGGATGCTTAGTAGAGATCCTCGTACATGGTGAATAACCAAATTCCAATTGAAATGAAATCTGTATATTAATATTTCTATAGGGCGATTAGATTCGAATCCATATTATTTAAGAATCTATTATAATAAGATATACGATCGATCATATACTTGACAATTTCTATCTAAAAAGTTTAGATTCTTTTTTTTATAAAAAAAGAAATAGAATTGATTCTAATAAGATATATCATCGATCATATAGTTGACAATTTCTATCTAAAAAGTTTAGATTATTTTTGTTATAAAAAAAGAAATAGAATTGATTCTAATAAGATATATCATCGATCATATAGTTGACAATTTCTATCTAAAAAGTTTAGATTATTATTGTTATAAAAAAAGAAATAGAATTGATTCTAATAAGATATATCATCGATCATATACTTGACAATCACTATATATTCAAGTTAGAATATTATTCTTTTCAATATAAAATATTTTTGGTGGATTGGGGGGACCACTATGAAAATTTTTGTTAAACAAGGGTGTATTTTACAAATCTCGTACATCAAACTAATTTTGATTTTTCTGGCTTGTTGCTGTTTTTTCCGTATATTGTGGGTTCCAATAAAGAAAAAGATTTGCCGTCTTATTGTGTTCGGGAAAGAGGATCCACGATATATCCCTCTTCGCAAATTAGGCTTATCGAAAAGAGTAGCTGATGTACTTATTAAAAAAGAAGAAATAATTTCTCTTAATCTATTAATAATGGTGGTAATCTACGCTCGCGAGTACCTCCTAGAAATAGAAGATTTGGACAAGAAAGAAAAAGAAGAAATTTTCAGAAAAATAGACGAATTTATTAATAATTCATGGGCTTTAACGGCCTTATTCTATTGTCACTTTGATAAACTGAACCTGAAACCGTGGTGGTATAGGTTGATAGTTTATATCTCTAGAAAAAGAAAAGACCCGGCTTTTTTCTTTATTTCAGAATTGAAGTTATCTACCCGAATAACTAGTTTTTTCATGGAAGAAAAGATCTATACTATCGAGGATCTTCTAATCATTATAAAAGATACTCACAGTTCCAAGTGGAAGAGACTTCTACAATCAGAAGATTTCCAATATTTGGCATATTTCGATTTCCTCGAGATCTATGGAACCATACACTATTTTCTTCATTGTTAAAGACAGACAGTCTCCGGGCGCTTCATATTCGCCCGGGTACAGGTGGAATGAAAGAGAATTTCGAATCCGCTTTATATGCGAACAAAAAAGCTATAAGTCGGGTCAAGTAAGTCACAATATTCATTACAATATTCTGCTGAATCCATTTCTTTTTCTAGGCCTGCCACTTTATCTTTTCTTTTTTAATGCGGTCTGATTTCTCATGTTACGGATTAGTATAATGTCTTTTAGCTATTCATTTCATGTTAGTAAGTATTTAGACTCTTTTAAAATTTTAATGAACCAAAAATTATCTTATTTACATAATACTTATTCGACTAAATTCAAATTCAGTGCCATTGATAAGACCGCGCTTGGTAATTTCTTTACCATGGCTCCCTTCCCTCGTTTTTCTATTTTATTAGGTTACAAAAAACGTATTAAATCGAGGGATACAAGAATCTCCGCGAATTTAGATAATTGGGATAATGCCGAGGGGTGGGATGCCCAGGAAGACCCTAGGTGGGATGACTGTGGGTGGCATGCCGGTGATGACGATGATCATGAAAGTCAAAATGAAAAAGAAAATGATCAAGAAAGTGATAATAATCCAGACAATAGAGAAAGGGATCTACTTAACAGACGCATAATTCGATTACTGATCGTTCTATTTATGAAGCCACCCCTTTCGGGAGAACAAAGCAACAGCAACTTATTCGACAAAGTTGAGAATCTAGTTTCTGAAGTCGAAGAAAAAATAAACTTGTTCTTGTTCTTGCAAAAAGGCGACTTACAAAAAGAAAGAATGGCCTTCAACAAGGTAAAAGCCTACCTCAAAGAAATAGAGGAAAAAATGGATTTGGAAGAATCCTTAGGCGTAGAAGAAGGATTCGACTGGTGGGAAACAGACGATTCCATTTTTGAACGAGAAAAAGGCGACTTCGAAGAAGAATCCGAATGGGAATTTTTTTCCGATTAATAAGAAAAAGGAATCGACTACGAAATTTAAATTTCGTAGTCGATTGCGATTTTAATGGAACGAAAAAAAAAAATTAAAAAAGAAGTTGGGAAATATTTTATGTTATTCAGTAAACAGAATAGAATTATAATCAAAAAAAATAAAACATGGATACTAAAAATCCAATTAGTTGTGTTCCTGGCGATTCTGGTATTGAAGAAAAAAAAGAAGGAAAACTTCTTCAACAAATTGATACTGTTTTGGATATCGGTTTTCCGCCAGACAAGATGCCTAAGGTTTTGAACGCCTTAATTATAAAGGAGGGCTACCCCGGTGGGGTAGATTATACTTATGTCATTTGCGAAGTCCAGCGTATCCTTGAAAATAATCGAGTTCTCGCTAAAATTTTAATGTCTGCTGGGAAAGAAGGTACTTTAAGGGAAGGGATGGAAGTGTTAGATACAAAAGGTCCTCTAAGTGCTCTGAAAGGTAGAACTGAAACGTTTGAAGGTAGCAGCACAACCATGTACATTGGGGAGATTCGCAATCCGGCTTTCATTACCTGGGAAAAGAAACCACTGAGTAAATTTGACAAATTTATAATTATCTTCATTTTGGCTCAATTCTTTGTCCTAGTCTGTAAAGGAGGGCTAAGATAAATGAAATTACCCAATTTAGCAAAAAATAGAATAATAGAAACTCTTTCTACCGGTAAGTAAACAATTAGAAATTCATGGAAAGTTACAATCCCCACCGCGGAATAGTGCACCTACACGCCTTCGTCGACGTTGTTTTTCGACCGGAAGAGCGAGAGCTAACTATCGAGACTTTGGACTATCCAGACACATACTTCGTGAAATGGTTCACGCATGTTTGTTGCCAGGGGCAACAAGATCAAGTTGGTAAGGATTAAAATATCCCTTCATTTCTATGATCATCGATCATAGAGGGCCCCTTGACTATGTCTGTATAAATAAGTTTGACTTCGTCTGTACATTTCATTTTAAATTAGAATGGTTGTTCAATCGAAAAAAAAAAAGAAAAAAAATAAAGGGGGGTATTTTTTATGACGCAAAATATTTACCAAAAGAATGATTCTGTAAGAGTAGAAAAAAACGTCGGATATGTGGTTAAAATGATTGGTCCAGCCCTAGAAATCGACTTTCCGTCGGGCAAGATGCCAAAGCTTTATAACGCTGTGGTAGTTGAAGGTATAGATAATAACGGGTTACCAATTACTGCGCGATGCCAGGTAATAGCATTCCTAAAAAAAACTAATCGAGTTCTAGCTCATGCTCCTTCATATCGTCATATAACGGTGGGAATGAAAGCAATTGACACGGAAACTTCTTTCTATAATGAAGAGGAGCTAGTAGAGGCTATTTACGAAGCAATGCCTCTGACCGTAGTAAAGGGTACACCCCCTTATTTCGGTTTCGATAACCGTGCATTATGCAAACCGATTATGGGTGGTGTTGAAAGTCGGATAATCTGGTGCGCGTTATTACTCTACTACGCGATCCAGTTCTTTAGACGCCGATAATCCGAAATTCGGTTTCGTAGGCGTTTACCCCCGATTCAATCGGGGGATCGAATTGATTATAGAAACATGAGTGTAATTAATCGATTTATTAGTCAACAAGGAAAAATATTATCTAGACGAGTGAATAGATTGAATAGATTGATAGACGAGTGAATAGATTGACCTTGAAACAACAACGATTAATTACTATTGCTATAAAACAAGCTCGTATTTTATCTTCCTTAACTTATAATGAAAATTATAGCCGGAATAGTTATACAATAATCAAGGGGAATTCTGGGTAAAACTTGTTCCTACCGACTGAACAAATGATTATTCATGATTCCATACCGGCTTCAAATTAGAGAAATGTTATGGTAAAACTTCGTTTGAAACGATATGGTAGAAAGCAACGTGCGACTTGAAGGACACGGTCCGTTGTGGATTTTTACACCCACCACTTTATAAAAGAATGAAGGTGCTCTTGGCTCGACATCGGTTGTTCTGTTCCACTAGAACCTCTCCTTTATATTTTTTTTTTTTGGGGGGGGGTTGTAATGTAAATAGTCTATGATGAAGCTCGAGTAGAAAGTATTGATTCATTTCTCAGGGGCAAGGATCTAGGGTTAATGCCAATCAATAAATTGGAACAACTTCGTAAGTATATTTTCGATATGGAAAGGGTTCCAATCGAAAAGGAAAGTTTCTTAGAATTGACAAAACTCTTTCGATACAAAATGTATCGCGTGGAAATCAACCGTTTGTATGATTCTTTGATAAAAGATAGAAAGAAATCACAAAAAAAAGGTAGGTTGCTGCCATTTTGAAAGGATTAAAAATCACCGAAGTTATGTGTAAACCCAATGATTTAAAACAAAGAAAAGATAAAGGATCCCAGAACAAGGAAACACCCTTTCAATTGTCTCAATAACTAGACCAGAAAAAAATCCAATACAAATAGATTTGTAAACGAGACAAACAAAAAGGAAAGGGGTTTAAAGACCACTCAAAAAATGAAATGCCTAAAGATTTTCCTTTGAGCTATTTGAGAGTTATTCAACTTGAGTTATGAGTACGAATGGTTTTTTTTGTTTTCAGGAACGAAGAATAAAAAAGGACTTCAATCATAATCTAATTGATTTGATCGTTTTATAGACCAATTTTCCATTTTTATTTTATACAAAAATAGAACTAGGAATCATTTTTTCTCGAGCCGTACGAGGCGAAAACTTCCTATACGTTTCTAGGGGGGGTATTATTCATCTACATCTATCCCAATGAGCCGTCTATCGAATCGTTGCAATTGATGTTCGATCTCGAAGAGAAGGAAGAGATCTTGGGAAAGTGGGTTTTTATGATCCGATAACGAATCAAACTTATTTAAATGTTCCTGCTATTCTATATTTCCTTGAAAAGGGTGCTCAACCTACAGAAACTGTTCAGGATATTTTAAAAAAGGCGGAGATTTTAAAAGAATTTCTCCCTAAATTAAACAAAATTTAATTAAGGAAATACAAAAAGTAAAGAAAGTTTCTATATTCTATACTTTTTGTATTTCCTCTTTTGTTCTATTCTACCTTTTCGAAAGAGAAATCTAAACACTTATCTAAACACTTATGTAACCACTTATCTAAACACTTATTGTTCTATTCTATCTTTTAGAAAGATAGAAAGAGAAATCGAATCACTTATTAATCGAAACGCTTATTGTTTTGTTCTATCTTTTAAAAAGAGAAATCGAATCACTTATTTTATAATCGAAATAATATAGATGAGCAAAAAGATAAATGGAATCACTTATTTTATAACTAAATAATCTAAATAATATCACTAACTATTTTATTAAAACTAAATCATCAATCAAATAAGTATAAATAATGACAATCAAAATAAATAATAAATCTAAGTATAAAAGGAGTCTTTATGAGCCGAATAAATGGCTATGAGAGCTACCCGGAATTTTCCCAAAATAACGACGACAATTGGAATAATCATTTAGAAAAATTGAAAAAAATGTTAGATCGTTTCGAAAATGTTCTAAATAATAGGAAATCCGAAATTGATCCGGTTTTGCAAGATAAACTCATAAAACCCGATTCTACGCAAAATTCCCTCAATAATTTTCCGTATTTTCCGCATTATTTGCGGATGTTCATCTTCTACTGGATAGAACGCGAGACTTCCAAAAAGTTTCTATTCGTAGAAAAGGAGTTTAATATATTGGACCAATACCGGGATTGGTTCAAAAAATCGCTAATTTTGATTCAAGATGAACATCCGAATCAAAATCTCGAAGAAATGCAGACCGCTGCGGGTGACCTACTAGGCTATGTCACAGCCCTTCGGCATCTGACTCATTACGACTGTATAGCGGGGCATGCACGAAATGCAAACGACCCGGATACTTCTGAAATGGAAAAACTACTTTCGATGGGAGCTGCATATATTCAGCTCTTTACGAAAGCCTTTTTCATTGTCGCCATTTGGAGACAAAAATGGGCGGGCCTAAAGCTACAGTCTATACGGGAGGACGTTTTAGATCAATTCATTACTGAGCTGTTAACCAGCTCAACTCCCGGGCGGATACTACTTCCAGACGAATTAAAGTCGTCTGCCGCTCTTAACGAATTTATCGATATCTTATTCAGATTCGATGAACGTCTCGATGCAGATGAGTAAAATAGCTTGTGCGTTATATAATTATCAATTAGATGCCAAACTATTTTATACATCAATCCTCGCATCTCCTACTACTGGTGGGGTAACAGCTAGTTTTGGTATGTTGGGGAAGGTCGTTATTGCCGAACCCGAGGCCACCATTGCATTTGCGGGTAAAAGAGTAATTGAACAAACGTTGAATATAGAAGTCCCTGAAGGTGTCCAACAGACCTAATTTTTATTCACGCAGGGAGCATTCGATCTAATCCTCCCACGTTTTTATTTAAAAAGAATTCTCCATTTGATATATCTGTTAAACAATTACACTCTTTCCTTTGTTTGATTTATGAATTGGATTCAACCAAGTCAACAAGTAATTGGTAAAATGACTTTTTTAAAAGAAAAAATTGTGTTCGGGAAGGTTAGACCATATATTAATTGGAATATTAATATAAAAATTCCATAGAAAAAGAAATTCGAAATCTATATAGAAGAAAAAGAAAGAAGAAAAAGAAATAATAAAAACTTGGTCCCGGGCATCTACCATTATACCCGCAATGATCGGCCATATTATTGCTATCCATAATGGAAAAGAACATTTACCTATTTATATAACAGATGGTATGGTAGGTCACAAATTGGGAGAATTTGCACCTACTTCGAATTTCCGAAAACATACGAAAGTCGATAAGCGATCTCGTCGTTAATACAAAATATAGATACTTATAATTCATTAGTAGGAGGCGACCCTTATGCTAAGAAAAAAAAGTTCGCGTTTTAAGTTTCAGTAGCTACACACTATTTACCACCGCCACCGCTGTGTTAAAGGTGCAATATACAAAGTCTAACTCCATCCCGGGCAATCGAACCATTATTTGTTTAAGAAATTGTTTGAACGAATCTGAGGGCAATCCTGAAGATTCAGAAAATGAAGAAAACGATTCCGAAAATGAAGAAAATTCGAATAATGATGAGAAATTCGAAAAATGGAATGAAATTTTAGATCGTTTCGAAAACGTTCTAAATAGGGAATATGAAATTGATCAAGTTTTCCAAGAGAAACTCATGAAACCCGATTCTACGCAAAATTCCCTCAAGAATTTTCCGTATTTTTCGAATTATTTGCGAATATTCATTTTCTACTGGATAGACCATGAGACTTCCAAGAAGTGGCTATTCATAGACTGTGAATTTTCTATTTGCGAAAGATATCTAGATTGCTTTCGCAAATACATAATTCTGATTCGAGATGAACATCCGAATCAGAATCTCGAGCAAACGCAGAGCACTGCGCGTGACTTCAAGGACCATGTGACATTAAAAATGAAGATGAATCGTCACAACTGTACCGGGCTAAATGCACGAAATGCAAACGACCCGGATACTTCTGAAGTAGAAAAACTACTTTCGATGGGAACAGCATATATTCTGCTCTTTCTCAAAGCGTTTTTCATTGTCGCGATCTGGGAAAAGAAAGTAGGCATATATCAACTGTCTAGGTCTAGGTGGAACCGCAATTTACTAATAGATGAACTTTTAACCAGCCGAACTCCTGCACAAATAATACTTCCAGACGAATTGAAATCTACCGCTCTTATTCAATTTATCGAGATGTTATTCAGGTTCGATGAACATCTCGATTTTTAGAAGTAAATCCTACTTCCAAGGTCTTTGGAAGTAGGATTTTCGAAAGTATATAAGAGGGATCTACCCAAATATATGCAGTTTTTTTCTAAGGTATACTTTTACCTTAGAATAAGGGAATTTAAATCCGATTGATCGTTGTTCGAATTAGATAAGAACAATAATCTAATTGGATTTTTCTATTCAAAAAAAAAATAATAAGAAACCTTTCTTTGTCTCTTTCATTTTTTTCTCTTCAATCAAAACAAACAAATAAGCTCTTAATTCTATAGGGTTGAATAAAAATTCGATTGACTTTTTGATATAATTGCTATGCTTAGTGTGTAACTCGTTGGTTTTTTTAGGCTTAGGATTCAAAAAAGATTCCCCATAGTATGAACTAATAACTATAGAACTAATAACCAACTAATCACTTCGCATTATCTGGATCCAAAAAACCAGTCAAGATAGGATATGTTGATCATATCATTGTAGCAACTGAAATCTGTTTTGCATAAACAAAAGAAAAACCAATTGGATTCTAAGCTGTGAAGCAAAATATAGATTTTTGTCTCTTTTTATATCTCCCGAGAATCCCGTTTTGACTAAGAATACCTGTTGGATCGGATTCTAACAAATCTTTCGGTAAGTTGTAAAAAACGTCTTCTTTATTAAATTAGAAGACAAGAACAAAAGAAGCAGAAAAGACGAACAAAAGAAGAAGAATAATAAAATTTATTATTATAGATATCTTGTCTTTCATGCGGAAAGAAAAGAAAAATAAGTACATTTTTTTAGTTCTACATTCCTTGAGTCCTTGCACTTAGTAGTCCTTAGCACTTAGTATATATACTAAGTTATATATATACTTCAATCTATATTAATTATAATTACAATTAATAAATTTTCAAATGAAATAATTTGAATATTAATTTCATAATTAATTCGATTTTATATTATTCGATATTAATTTCAAATTATTAATTCTAATATTATAATTATTACAAGATATTTTTATAACAATATATAAATTAAGTATAATACAATATAGTAAATCGAGATATTCATTCTATGATAACTTTCAACTTTCCCTGTATTTTTGTGCCTTTAGTAGGCCTAGTATTTCCGGCAATAGCAATGGCTTCTTT